TAGAGGCGGGGTGATATTAGATAACTCGTCCTTTCTCTGTTTTTTCACAAATAAGAAAAGAAGTTTCAGATTTAAGTCGAATATTAAAAGAATTACCATATATAACACAAAATTTCTCCGCCGATTCCTTCTAGTCGCGCCTCCCGGCCGGTCATTATACCTCGAGAAGTAGAAAGAATTACAATCCCTATCCCACCCAAAATTCTAGGAATGCGCTGGTAATTCGAATAGATTCGGAGACCCGGTCGGCTAATCCGTTTTAAATTTAAAAGAGCTCGATAGGGCCCTTTCCTATTTCTTCTATGTTGCAGGGTTAAAACTAAAAAAGATTTTTTGTTTTCCCGGTGTTTTCGCACGTTTTCGATAAAACCTTCCCGTAAAAGTATTTTAACAATGTTTTCGGCGATGTTAGTAGATACTATTCGAACCGTTCCTTTTCTATTAATGTCAGCATTTCGTATAGAGGTTATTATGTCAGCAATAGTGTCCCTACCCATGATGAACTAAAATTATTGGTGCCTCCAAATTTGGATATAATAAACATACATGTTCTTTTTTTCTATTTATTTATGTTTATGAATTATTAAAGGTATATACGTGAGACACAATCTGTTAAATTGATCTTTAAATCGATTTCTATATCACGGTCTCATAATACTTCGGGGGCTAATGAAACTATTTTAGTAAAATTTAATTGTCTCAATTCTCGGGCAATCGCACCAAAAATTCGAGTTCCTTTTGGGTTTCCTTCTTGATCAATCACAACTGCAGCATTGTCATCATATCGTATTATCATACCGTTGTCGCGTTTGAATTCTTTACAAGTACGTACAATTACAGCTCGGATCACTTCTGATCTTTCTAGAGGCATATTTGGTACGGCTTCTTTGATCACAGCAACAATAACGTCACCAATATGAGCATATCGGCGATTACTAGCTCCTATAATTCGAATACACATTAATTCTCGGGCCCCGCTGTTGTCCGCTACATTCAAATAGGTCTGAGGTTGAATCATATCATTTATTTCAATGCCAATGCAAAAGGGGCGAATAAAAAAAAAAAGAAATACTATTTGTCTTTGTCCAAAAAAAGAAACCTGTAATTTTTTTTATTCCAAAGACCTCTTTCCTTTGGTTCTACATTTCTATCCCGAAATAATGAATTGAGTTCGGATAGGCATTTTGGACGCCGCTATTGAAATGGCCCCTCTGGCTATATTTTCTGCCACTCCGCCTATTTCATAAAGTACTCTACCCGGTTTAACGACAGCTACCCAATATTCGGGAGATCCTTTTCCAGATCCCATACGCGTTTCGGCAGGTCTTACTGTAACTGGTTTGTCTGGAAATATACGTACCCATATTTTTCCACCACGGCGTGCATTTCGTGTCATTGCTCGTCGCCCCGCTTCTATTTGTCTAGATGTGATCCAAGCGGGTTCAAGTGCTTGAAGAGCATATTTGCCGAAACAAATATGATTACCTCGATAAGAGATTCCCTTCATTCTTCCTCTATGTTGTTTACGGAATCTGGTTCTTTTAGGGTTATAGTTGATGGTTGTTTCGTAATTCCATCTCTACTACAGAACCGGACATGAGAGTTTCTTCTCATCCAGCTCCTCGCGAATGATAAACGCTTTACATTACAATAAAAGAAAAATATTTCATTTAAGATGTACATACATTAATGAATAATACACCGACTCGTGGGATTCTGTGAGATGGATTTCCTATAAGCTATTCGAAATTTTTTTATCTTGTTTGGATATATAACCCTTTTTCTATATTATTATTATTTTTTTTTTACGAATCTTTTTATTATTATTATTGTATCGGATTGACTAAAATTAAAATGTAAAATGGAGCAATCCACTAAAATAAAGCTTTCGCGGGCGAATATTTACTCTTTCAATATCTAGTCTATAGTCTAATTTCGTTTTAGGGTTAGTACTCGACCTCTCAGAATTGTCCCCGGTTTGTTCCGCCATCCCACCCAATGAATCATTAGGATTCGTTTTTAATAGAATCTTCTCTTCTGCATTCACGGGTTCCGTCGTTCCCACCGCTTCACAACTAATGGTTAGGTCTAAATTCCACAATGGAGCCCCAAATTCATTTATTCTTGAGTCAATCTTCTCAGTCTTTTATTGGCCCAAGGCTCTTGAGTTTTTGTTCTATTAACAGATTCATCGAATTGTGGATGAATCAGAAGTATTGATGCTTTGCTTTATTACATTGCCTTTTATGAGATGACTTATAGACCTTACCTATTCTAGTGGAATCCTATATCGTTCCTATTCTTTTTTTATCCTTCTCTCACCCTTCCAGTTATCCACATCCTTCTCTTCTATATTTCGCTTTACAACTCATAATCTATTTTTTTTTGCTTCTGCAAAAAAAAAAAAAAAGATTTCAGTTGCTACAAAGATATGATCAATATCTCATATCTTAGCTGATTCTTTGGATCCAGATAATGCGAAGCGATGAGTTGGTTATTA